AATTTAATCTTCTACAGTAAGAATTAAGTAATACAATAATTTCGACCTATAGTTCGAATCGCAGTAAAATATTTTAGTTTTCATTTAAGTATCTTGTATGATATTATCGCCTCTGTCTTAGTCATTCCATTTCCATTTCTGGTCTCACTCTATTATTAATAGTAATAGAAATGGAATTGAATTAAGAATTCAATTCCATTGAAGCCTGAGCCGGATTCTGATGATCTCTAATTTTCTTCAAACCTTACCATGTTGATAACTAGAATGAAAAAAAGGGGAATATTAGTGCATCCGGGAATAAACGATTGATCTCTATCAAGAGACCTGCTAAAGCCGCGAACCATAGAGTACTTACCACAGGTGCCACGGAGAGATATGTTTTTAGATCTCGCATTTCAAATCCTCCTTCTTTTTTTTTTTTTTATGTAATTTGTAATTGTAATAGAATAGATAATTATAATTACATATAGGAACAAGACCGGATGGTTTTTTCATTAATAACCACTTGCGTTTATTGGTAGAAGTCCTAAGATATATATTGGAGAGATCATCATAAATGATTAAAGTGTGGCGTTCACGGTACATAAAATATTCAGCGATAGCTACTCCTGTATTATGATATATATAAATAGAAAAATAGAAATAAAAAAATGGGGGGTGGAAAAAGAAGACAAAGATTCTTTACAATGACACTAGAAACCGATGGAAAGGGATGTAGCGCAGCTTGGTAGCGCGTTTGTTTTGGGTACAAAATGTCACGGGTTCAAATCCTGTCATCCCTATCCCTACCTATTCGTTATCGTATGAGCAGTAACAAGAGATAAAAATGGAGACCGCTTCCAAAATTGGGCATATATATACTCAACAATATCAAGATATAGTTATATATATATAACTATTGATAACTATGGATATAGTTATATATATATAACTATTGATAACTATGGATATGGTTAATATATGTATGTATTGGGACCACATAAATTTTTTATAAAAAAAAAGCGCTCTTAGTTCAGTTCGGTAGAACGCGGGTCTCCAAAACCCGATGTCGTAGGTTCAAATCCTACAGAGCGTGATTTTATTATTGTTAGATTGACATTGAAATAATTGAACAGCAAGCAATCTAAAGTCTTAATTTGACCTCCCTTGAATTAGGATTCATTGTTAGATTGACATTGAAATAATTGAACAGCAAGCAATCTAAAGTCTTAATTTGACCTCCCTTGAATTAGGATTCAAACAAAGAAAGAAATAGGAGGTCAATAAACAAAAAAAAAAACACAAATATTATTTAATCAAAGGTCCAACTGATCACCACGTCGGTATTGTAAATATGCAGTTACAAATAATCCAGCCAAAGTAATAGGAATTAGACCTAACACGATTCCAAATAGAAAAACTTCAATCATTTGAATTTGTTTGAAAGGGAAGGGGGAGGGAGGTAATATCTATTCTTATATATGAATAAATCTGTATTGACCATGAATCTCAATGACCAACAAACAATAGGAAATTGTGGGATATTTATAGATATTCTATAGTTCCTTATCGCGTCAATTTCCAATTCATTTCAAAATTTTTAATCAAATAAGTCGTAGCTTCCTCAGACTGATAAATAGACCAGAGGTTATAGTTAAAACCGCTAGTAGAAAACCGAAATAACTAGTTATAGTGGGCATAAAGAAACTAAATGAAATATGTTCTTTTTATACATATGTTTATAAAGCACTTCCCTAAGTTTCTGTTTTTGAGAGAAAAAAGGAAATTATCTAATACTTAATCTGTTCGCTGATTGTGAAATTTCATTGCTGTGTTAGAAGAAGGATAGCTATACTGATTCGGTATACTCGAAAGAGACCCTTGGTACAAAATTGACGATCCAACAAAGTTAGATTTCGGTAAATTTCTACTTACCGATTTCATCTTACCACGTCGGTATTGTAA